ATTAGATCTTCTCATAGGAACAATCTATTTTATTTGATTGATGGATCCAACAACCAAACCCATTTTTTTTTAATGAATTAAAAAAGAGAGTGGTTTTATTCGAAGCGCTTCGTGATTTTCAACCAATTATGTGCTTCAATATAATTACCTGGAGTAAGCGCTATAGCTTGTTTCCAATACTCAGCAGCTTGATCGGACCAAGCTTCCGCAATTTCAGAATCACCCTGTAGAATGGCCTGTTCTCCCCGGTCGGAATAGGTGGTTCCTTCCCTTAGAACCGTACTTGAGAGTTTCCTATCTCATACGGCTCAAAAATCGATTCTTTTTGTGTCCTATCTTAATCTACCCTATGCTAACTGAATTAGATTTCTCATAAACCTATCCCATTTTTTCTTGGGTTAACCAGAAGAAGTTAATTACATAAGTTTCAAACCCTAATTTTGATCAATAATCAGAATCAGTTTGATCTTTTCTCCCACCTTCAGAAGAATGAAGCATAGGTATCCCCACAATATCGTTAGAATTTTCTGAAAGGTAACTATCTCGGTTTCATATATGGAATTCATATAGAATCTTTGAAAAAGACTTTTTTCCATAAGAAAAAAGAACTTACTATCTTTGGGATCTGATGCTACACCGCTGCTCAATACCTTAGTGGATTGACTCTATTACATAAGTTGATTCCTAACTTTTGTCCCATATCATGACATAAGTAAGCAGTTCTTAACTGTATCGACTCAATAGCTCGCTAATTGATCTTTACGGTGCTTTCTCTATCAATTTGATCCTTTATCCATAGAATATAGTATATAGGCTGCACTCATTTTTTTTTCTTCCTATTTTGGTTCTCGTGAAGTCTCTTTCCTTGCTACAGCTGATAAAAATCGTTGCTTTGGACGATGCATTATGTAGAAAGCCTATTTTTTCTAGTATTTACTAGCCAATTTGATCTTTGCTTTTTTTCCTTATTTCTATAGTGGAGATAGTCGCACGTAATGACAGATCACGGCCATATTATTAAAAGCTTGTGGTAAGAATGGGTTTCGTTCTAGTGCCCGGAAATAATATTCCAAAGCCTTTGTATGCTCTCCATTGCTTGTGTGTATAAGGCCTATGTTATAGAGTATATAACTTCGATCATAGGGATCAATTTCTGGTCGCGTAGCTTCATAATAATTCTGTAAAGCTTCCGCATAATTTCCTTCGGATTGAGCCAACATCCGTTACGGTCGTTCATTCTATTCAAAAAATCTCCGTTCCAGAACCGTACATGAGATTTTCATCTCATACGGCTCCTCCCTTCTGCGCATAGTACTAAGGGGAATAATCCATAGAATAAAAATTGAACTATTCTCATCTCATTATGAACTGAAAGGAACTAGTATTTTTACAAGAAATCTCTAGCCAGCCTTCCCGCAAGAGGTTTTTTCTTAACACCAATCATATTAGTGTTAGATATAAATGGTAACTCCAACAATTTCTTTGTTCTCAACGCCTTCTATTTCCAGGAATTAGTCACTTCAACGATCTTTGATGGTTATACGGGTATCCAAAGTACAAACGAGATGGATGTTTGTTGTCCCAACCATTCTTGTTAGTCCCGATACCGATAAGGAAAGGGGGAATTTATAACAAAGTTTTTGTGTTGTTGATTCCTAGGTGTAGTGCTTTTTCCCTTATGCCGTCTATTGGTACTGATGTAGTGTAGGATTGACCCGCAATACAGAACCCATAGGTGTAACCTTTCGCTCAATACTCAAATCAACAATTGAAACATCTGAGGCTGCATCAATCGAGGATACACGATAGAAGGAATTGTTCTATCTCCAAACTTCACCTTCACCGAGCGTAGGTTTATTTCAAGAATTTCGTTCTTTCTATACCGAACCGCGTCTCTTTCTCGTAAGACTGAGGTGAGGGCTAAAAAAAACAAGAAAAAAGAATCAAATCGCACCATCTCTGTAATAGGTAAATGCCTTTTTTTCTCCTGAAGTTGTCGGAATTATTCGTAATAAGATATTGGCTACAATTGAAGAGGTCTTATCAATAAAATTTCCATTTATATTAGATCTAGGCATAATTAGCAATCCATTCTAGAATTCTTTTCATTACCCCTGGGGAAAATGATCCCACAAACAAAGCAAAGGAATTATACAGTACGAAATAACATAAAAACAGACTAATTTTATTCTAATAAATAGATATTAAATAGATATGGGCTTTCCACTTAAATTGTCCCCTTTTGTTTGGGAAAGATATGAGATATTGGAATCAGATTGATTTCATTCCCATTTTTGTAGTATACCAATGAGCGGAACTATTACTATTTCATCTAAGTTAAATAACCAAGGACTTTTTTTACTACAGATTCTGATAACTCGAGAAGTTTTGATTTGGTTATGATCCAAAGAGAAAAAAGAATGGAATAATCATTCCATGAAAAAATAGAGTAGAGTAACCATACCTTCTGTTTGCATAACGTGTATACACCACGCCATAC